ATATAATGCATGAAAGGGTCCTTAAACAACCATAGATTGTCCTGAAAGGCCTTAGCAAAAGCTTCTACAAGTCCAAGATGTTTTAGTTTTCCATAGAAAAAGATTCGTTCAAGAAGGGTTCCAGAAGACGTTGAGCATAAATGAGAAGATTTGTTACGAAGAAAGACGAAGATGGATTCGTATTCACATAGATGATAATTATATAGGACGAAGAAAAACCTTTGATTTCTTTTTGAAAAACAAGAACTGGCTTTATTTGGAGTATTCCAAATACGATACTCGTGGAGAAAGAATCTTAATAAATGTAAAGAAGAAGCGTCTTTTACCCAGTAGCGAAGAGTTTGAACTAATATTTCCAGATGGACTGGGTAGGGTATTAGTATCTCTAACACATAAATTAAATGTGAAAATTTGTCCTCTAAAAAAGGGAATATTGAATGAATTGATCGTAAATTATGAGATTTAACTATTCCTTTCCTTTCTAGCGAAGATAATAATCGGAGATAAAACGGAATTTCTACAATGACTGCAAATCCTTCTGATATCATTTGAAAATTAAAATTTTTGTTGCGCCCAAAAAAGGTATTTTGGGTAAAATCATTAGCAAAAAGAATCAAATGATTCTGTTCATACTGATACATTCGCTCAATTGCACGTTTCACAATTAGTAAGCTGAACTTATTAGAACCTGCATTTTCCAACAAAACGGATCTATTTCTATTTAAACCATGATCATGCGCAAGTGCATAAATATACTCCTGAAAGATAAGTGGATATAAGAAGTAGTGTTGTTGAGATCTATTTAGCTTTAAATATCTTTGGAATTCTTCCATTTGAAATTATAGTTGAACTAAAGGTAGAGGATTTTGGGGGTTATCAATGAAACATAGTGCGATACAGTCAAAACGAGGTATTCGAGTAATAAACGAATAGATACCTCGGGGATACAGGTAAACTTATCAATGGATTATCTATCCTCTCTTTTACATTTAAACGAATAAGTTTATGTTCGTTATAGGATAACAAAAGACTTAGAAATCCTTTATTTTTTCAACCTAATCGCTCTTTTGATTTTGGAATTTTTTTATCAATATACTGTTTCTTCTACACACACATTTCTATTCCATAATGGAAAATGTCAATAGTTAGGATTCATTAAAATATAAAGAATTCGTTCATGGGATAATCCCTTCCCGTATCAGGCACTAATACATTTTTAACGTTTAATCAGATCGGGTAATCGTTCAAATTAAGAACAGAAGCTCGTTGCTTTTTCCCTATAATCAATAATCATATCATATATTCAATAAATAAATAAATTGAAGCCATTAGGGCTCTATATCCATTTATTCATCCGACCCAACTTGAAATTGAATTCATTTTGTTCCGTTTCAAAAAAGAACACAACGGTTTGTACCGATTCGGAAAGAATGAAATATTCTCAGAACTCTTCGTTGATCCGACATGCTATTTTTTCCATTCATTCCCTTTCAGGATCAGTCGTGGTCTTCCAAACTTTACCGATGGTATGGACGAATCCCTCGCTTCATCCAAATGTGTAAAAGATCCTAGCCGCACTTAAAAGCCGAGTACTCTACCGTTGAGTTAGCAACCCGAATTTATGTAAATACAATAAAAAAAAGATAGATAAATGTCAAAATTTATAGACCACCTCTTCGTTCTTATGTTATCGACTTTTAAATCAAAACCCCTATTCTTATTATATCAAAGAGAATTCAAGGAATCCCATCATTTGAATAATAGAATAATATAAGGTAAAAATCAAACCGCTCGGACAAAAATAAATTTATCGACTTATCACGATGAATTATATTTGTTCGATACACTGTTGTCAATATAAATGTTGAGAAAATAATACAACGGAAAAACAAAATAAATCTAAATGGAATTTTTTTCAATACTATTAAAAAAAGGGCTTGTGTTGGATTGGCACTACATAGCTGAAAAAAGTTTAGATAGAGGAATAAAAAAATACCAAGTAGAAAAAAATATAAGATTGAATCAATAATCAATAATAAGTAACTAGAATAAAAAAGGGAGGATTCCTTGGTTATTACTTATTAGTATTCAACGAAAACCGACCAATTGAAGGAACTCCCAGAATTTTATATTTCTAGGATCAAGCAACTCGAGTTTTGTCGTTCTAGAACATGATATTTTATAGAAGCAATGAAAAATAGATATGAGTAGAATCCAAAAAAGGAAAAAAGTATATATATAAATACAAAAATTTATATAAGAATTACTATCCCTTTATATTTATATTTCTTTATTTCCTTAATTCAATTTTGTTTGATTAGGACCAAGTTACTTAAAAACCTCTGCCTTTTTTAAAAGATCCCGAACAGTTCCTGTGGGCTGAGCGCCCTTTTCAAGGAAATATAGAATAACAGGAATGTTTAAATAACTTTGATTCTTTATCGGATCATAAAAACCTACGTTCCGAAGATCTCTTCCTTCTCTTCGGGATCGAACATCAATTGCAACGATTCGATAGACGGCTCATTGGGATAGATCTAAGTAAATGAACAAGACCCCCCCTAGAAACGTATAGGAAGTTTTCTCCTCGTACGGCTCGAGAAAAAATGATTTGGAGTTTTGTCTACGTATAGAATTCTAATTTCTGGCAAAGGAGTTGATAAAATAAATTAGAATGGGATTTAACTCATTTTTTTCTTCCTCCTTCCTGAAAAAATAAAAATCATTTGTGCCCATAACTCAAGTTGGATAATTCTCAAAGAGCTTAAAAGAAAAAAATCTTTAGGCAATTTATTTCATTTTTTGAATGGTCTTTAACCCCCTCTTGCTTGTCTCATTTAATTATTATCTTTATTATTATCCAGTTATTGAGACAATTGAAAAAACGGTGTTTCCTTGTTCTGGGATCCTTTTTTTGTTTTAAATCAGTGGGTTTAGACATTACTTCGGTGCTTCTTAATCCTTACAAAACGGCAGCAACATACCCCTTTTGTGATTTCTTTCTATCAAAGAATCATATAAACGCTCGATTCCCGCGTGATACACTTTGAATCGAAAGACTTTTCTCAATTTCAACAAATTTTACTTTTGAATTAAAAACTTGACTGAATCGGATCCTTTCAATTTCTATATTGATATATATGATATACTTACAAAGTTGTTCCAATTTATTGATTGATATTAACCCTAGATTCTTGCCCCCTGAAAGATGAATCCATACTTTCTACCCGAGCTCCATCATGTACTATATTCATTACAACCTAACAAAAAAAGGATTCTAGTGAAAACAGAACAGATGTCGGGTCAAGAGCACCTTCATTCATAGAAAAGATGGCGGATGTAAGAATAAAAATCCACAACGGATCGTGTCCTTCAAGTCGCACGTTGCTTTCTACCACAGCGTTTCAAACGAAGTTTTACCATAACAAAAAATTCCTCTAATTTGGAACCCCATATGGAATTGATTCAATTATGGAATCATGAATAGTCATTGGTTCCGTCGATACATAAACATATTAATCTTTACCCTTTTTTCTTCTATACAAATTCTTCTATACAAAGATGGCAAAAATTTTTTTGAAGCAATCTTAGCAAGATCCCACCTATTATTGTATGTTATTGTATGAATGCAACACTTTAACTTTACTTTTTATTAAAAAAATATCTGTTTCTTTTCGAATTGAACCATCAACGATTTAAAGCAGATAAATGGATTGACAAAAAAAAACCCCATTTTATTTTTTTGTGTGAGATAGATAAAAAAGACCGATCAAAGAGAATATTTAAGTACTTGTTCTTTCGATTCGAATTTTATTAATAAGATATAAGATGAACGAATTAGGGGTTTTTCGTACCTATGAGATAGACTGAACTACAGTCTTTATTATGGATCCGTTACATATGTAACTTGATTCGTTATTAATGAGATTCGGACATACACAGATATACATATATTTAAAATAAGACCTCCTGTTACTGTTACTAATTAAGAACTATCTATCCCACGACGCTCTGGGAATGCTGAATCAGAACAAAAATAAAAAAAAGGATACCTTTTGGGGAAAGGATACTCTCTAGGGACAAAGACAAACAAGTCCAGATTAGGCGCTTGCTCCTAATTTTTTAGTTTACCCAAACCCAGTCTTGTCTTAAGAGACTTAATCCCATTAATTGAATGTAATAACCCTCCTCTTGTTTAGAATAAAGAGATCCTAATAATTTTTGGCTACCCCATTTTTTTAAGTTTAATTTGAATGGATAAAGAATAAGATATAGGATATAGGAAAGAAGTGCTCTTTATTAGTGTAATTCAAAATAAAATGTATCGTTGAAAATTTAAAAAGATATGAGACGTAAGGTTTTTTCTTCAAATTAAGTAGCTCTAAACCCCTTCAATATGAAGGGAATGAACATATCATATGATGAAAAATCTGGCCATACTTTATTTTTTAATTAGTTGAATTCAACTAGGGTGTGACCTATGTTACCATCATATCTTGATGACAAACAAATCTATTTAGTAATATCTGTATGTTGTGAAAAACAAAGATATGATTCATAAAAGAATCATTCAAAATTATAAAAGAAACAAGAATGACATTCTATCCAATATTAGGCATTTAAACATAACGTTACTTTCAAAATAAACTTTTACTCTGATACAATGTATCTACCTGGGACGAAAGGATTCGAACCTCCGAATACCGGGACCAAAACCCGTTGCCTTACCACTTGGCCACGCCCCATCTATACTTCCATTCTATACTAATATTCTATACTAATAAAGAATAATATTAGTATTGGGTCTTGGTCAATTACAGGGCAATTTTCTATATAAAATTTTTATAGATTCTTGCTAGGATTTTTACGCGTGTAGATATAGAATTCAGCCGAATTCATTGATCATTACATATAATTTAATTAAGATATTCTATGAAAGTATTATTTCTTCTATTCTCCTTTGTTTGAGAATTGGGGAATTTTTGATTGGGTGGGTTCAA